AACGGAATGGCTGAGATTATAGGCAATAGATTGTAAATCTATGGACGAATTTATTTTCTTTCGTTAGGCTTTGTGGTGTAATTAGCATATCAGGCTGCAAACCTGAAGATGTGGCGAAAGTCACCTCGGCTTAAAAATTTAAGGTTTAAGAGAGTAAACTCTTATTTGGAACTTTGAAGGTTGCTAGTTTTTTTAACTTAAAACCTTAGATTGGAGACACAAGAAGAGCGGGGGTTAGAAGTGGGAATAGGTTAATAAAAGATAGGGCCATTAAGGTTGAGTTTATAGGGAACTTAGAAAATCCCTTTATTTTGGGTGAAGAGAGTGTAAGAGCTGCGGTGATTACGCGTAAGTAGTAGAAGAGTGTGATTAGGGCCCTGAATAGCAGAATGCTTAGCCATAGTAGCGACCCATCCGCGACGAAGTGCTGAATTACTATTATCTTGGGGATAAATCCTAAGAATGGAGGAAGGCCACCAAGTGAGAGTAGCGCGAAAATTGTGGCAACTTTTGTTAGGGTGGATTGGTGTGTTAGACTAGACAAATGACTAAAGTGAAAGATTTGCTGAGAGTGGAGGACAGAGACTACTGTGGCTCTGACAATACTGTAGACAATAAAGTAGTTTAGTCATAGTGGGGTAGATACATAAACTGCAGCGAGTATCCAGGCTATGTGGTTAATCGAAGAGTATGCCATGATTTTACGCATGAGCACTTGGTTTAAGCCTCCCACCCCTCCTGCAAGTCTGGATAAAATAGAGGAGATTAGAATTATGTAGGCGGTGGCCCTGGTCATAACATAAGAAATTATCAGCATAGGGGCAACTTTTTGAATGGTTATAAGTATCATACATTGGCTTCATCCAATTCCTTGTATAACTGAGGGAAACCAGAAGTGTACGGGGGCAGCCCCTATCTTTAGTAACAGGGCCGATAGGATTATATAGGTTGGCTTGAGTGAAATTCAGATTAAAGCAGCGGCTCTGGCAAGAATAATAGATGAGCCTAGGGCTTGAATAAGGAAATACTTAAGAGCTGCTTCTGAAGAGTAGGTATTAGATTTTGAGGCAATTAGTGGAATAAAGGATAGAAGATTTAATTCTAATCCTAGCCAGGCTGTGAATCATGATGACGAGGAAAGAGCGATAAATGCTCCTAGTATTAAGGTTGATAGGAATAATAAGCGGGCAGGATGAAGGGCTAAAATTAAAAAGAGAAGGTGCCTTCATAGACGGGGTATGAGCCCATAAGCTTAAATTTTAGCTTATCTTTTTTATGTTTTGGTGTATAGGCACATAAAGGTTTGATCTTTAAAGAATTGGTGTAATTCCATTAAATATAAGGTACCATAGTGGGTTAATAACGGAGAGGATTAGTCTCATTCTCCGCCCTATCAAGGCGATCTTTTTATCAAGCACGTTATTTTTATGTTTTTTTTATAAAATGGTGTGTTAGTTTAAAACTATATTATTTTTTGTAAAGAATTTAGAATTAAAGTTAATTAAAATTGCTTGAAAGTTCCTTTTGCTGATATTGTAAATATTTTTTAATTTTGACTTTAAAATTTGGGATATTTTTCAAGTCGACACCGGCCGGAATTTAAAGTGTTTTTGGTTTTTATGGTATATCTATAGCTTAATTATATACTATATTTAATTTAAAAATTTATATGTACGTAAGGTACTAAATTTTGAATTTATGAATTGAATACTGGATTTAAAATACCCTCTTTTGGGACTATTTCTTATCTCACCGAGCATATAAGAAATTGTAGATAGAGGGTATTTTAAATTCTTACTGATCGAAGATCTTTTCTAAATAAAGAAGATGTAAAGTACATATCTTAATATATACACATTTGATTAACTTAGTCATACTATAATTGAATGGAAATTATTACATGTAAATATCACATTTAGTGATTTAAGCTAAATCAACTAGTATATGTTGAATTACATACTACTAATTAATTATAAAATTTAAATGTAAATTTTTATATTTAGAAGTTATTCAAATAATCACATAGTAATGTGAACTTTCATATTAATGATCTAATTATATAATGTTATTTCCCAGCGATAACATGTTCCTTTAACTATTTGTTTACGTTGCTTTAATTTTATTATTATGACAAAATATGTGTGTAAATAATTAAATATATTATAATACAATCAATCCTAACTATAATACAACATGCATTAATAGACCAGTACCGGCTTGATTCTTATGAACAATAAATGTATAATGCTCTAGATTAATATTCTATAATTAATAATTAATGTTTAAGAGTACTTAATAATTTAAATAATAGATGTAAGTATTAGAATAAGTGGGGTTTTAGGTGAGAGATAGTATCCTTGTTTAAATGTTAAAATAGTTTTAAATATTTATATTTGGTTGTGTTAAGATCTATATTCTAATAATATTATTTGTTTAAAATTTATATAAATTATAGTCATTCTTTTTAATTTTTAGTAAAAAAGTTTGATCCTTGCTTGTAATCTTTACTATTAGATTGGGCTACATGTAAGATAATTCTAGAAAAATAAGTGGTTAAAATCTATTTTTTAGTTCTCAGTAGTAAAAATTGGTCAATTTAGTAAAATTGAACTAGCAATTCTAATAATTCAGGCTAAATTTGTGCCAGCAGCCGCGGTTAGACTGATAGTGTAGGTGAAGGTTTGTAAGGGGGTAGTTAGAAGTTTATGTTGCTTTTTTATACTGCTATAAAAATAAAGGGTGAAATTTAATATTATAGTGTGGTAGTTTGTAAAAGTAAGAGGTTTCGAGTCTATTAAGGTTCAGATATAAACCAGGATTAGATACCCTGTTATACTTTATTAAAATTTAATCCCTTGAGTAGTAAGCAGTTATGTTCTTGAAACTTAAAGGATTTGGCGGTATTTCAGTCCTGTTAGAGGAACCTGTTCTGTAAACGATACACCACGAATTATCTTACTCTTTCTAGTTATTCAGTTTGTATACCGCCATTGTTAGATAGTTTTTATAAAAATCTATTAGAATAATTGTTAATTAATATATTAGGTCAAGGTGCAGCTAATGTGAGAGTAGTTAATGGGTTACAATAATATAGGTATATTACGGATGAGAGCTATAAGGGCTTTTTGAAGGTGGATTTAATAGTAATTTTTATTTAATAAGTTAGTATGATAGGGGCTCTGAAATATGTACACATCGCCCGTCGCTCTCACCCTAACGTGAGATAAGTCGTAACATAGTAGGTGTATTGGAAAATGCACCTAGAATTACTAGTGAGCTGTAGCTAAATTAAAGCATTTCATTTACACTGGAAGGATCGTTACATTAACGCAGTTTAATAATATTAACTTATCTGGTTTTCTTATTTTAAGGTAATATACACAAATAATTTATAAATTTAATTAGCAAGTAAAATAATTGAAAGTTTAAAGTTTTAGATGATAGCACACAAGTATTGTAAAAGAAAGTTTAAATATTGGCATTTATTTAAAAGAAGTGGTTAACGTGTGTACCTTTTGTATCAGGGGCTAATAATTTATTTGTTTTATTAAATTAGGTCCCGAAATAATAGGAGCGACTTTATAATAATTTTTTACGTTGTAAAGTGATATTTTATTTTAAAGTAGTAATGATATTTTAGTCGACTATTATATATCTGGTTGTTTCTGAGAAAAGTTTAATTTTAAAGGTTATTTTAATTAATATACCTTTTTAGTGTGGGAGGCATGAGCTTCTTATAGTAGCTTACATTAGAGTTAGAAATTTTATTGAGCTTAGTTGGGCTTAGAATTAGCTTTATTGATATTATGTTTTAATTAAAGCTTCTGTTATTGTTATAATTTATATGTTTTTATGTGTTGTTAAGAGACATTAAAGTTTAATGTTAAATTTTTAATTAAAGTGTTTGTATTAGTAGGGTTAAGCTTGTTTTTTTTTCTCAAGTTATTTTTAAAGTTTTAATATTTTAAAGGTGTTTAAAAGGAATTCGGCAAATAATACTCTTGCCTGTTTATCAAAAACATGTCTGTGTGTTTATTAATACAAAGTCTGACCTGCCCACTGAAATACTTTTAAAGGGCCGCGGTAATTTGACCGTGCGAAGGTAGCATAATCAATAGTCTCTTAATTGGAGGCCGGAATGAATGGTTGGACAAAGAGTTAACTGTCTTTTAAATAAGTGCTTGAATTTTACTTTTAAGTGAAAAGGCTTAAATTTATTAAGGGGACGATAAGACCCTATAAAACTTTACATATTTAAGTATGTATTTTTTGAATTGAAGTGTAATAATAATTACTACTTGTTTGTTATGTTGGGGCGATAGAGATAAAATAAGTAACTGTCATTTTTATTAAATAGAAATATCTAGTTTAGTTGATCCTTTATTAAAGATTATAAGATAAAGTTACTTTAGGGATAACAGCGTAATTTTCTTTGAGAGTCCATATCGACAAGAATAGTTGCGACCTCGATGTTGAATTAAGGTTTCCTTTAAATGTAGCAGTTTAAGGGGTGGGTCTGTTCGACCCTTAAAGCCTTACATGATTTGAGTTCAAACCGGTGTGAGCCAGGTTGGTTTCTATCTTTTATTAAATCATTAAGCTGTCTTAGTACGAGAGGATTGGTTAGCTAGAAAAGTTCTTAGGTTATGATTAAATTTAATTTACCACCTTGGCAGATAAATGTATTGGATTTAGGATCCTTTTATATAGTTTAATAACTATAGGTGATAATTCTTAGGGTGGTGGGCGCATCATTCTTAGGGTGATTATAATATTATCTAAGTTAGTTGGTTATTTAATTTTAGTTATTTTTGTTCTTGTAGCCGTGGCTTTTTTAACCTTATTAGAGCGTAAGATTTTAGGGTACATTCAAATTCGTAAGGGGCCTAATAAAGTGGGATTTGCGGGGTTGCTTCAGCCTTTCTCTGACGCAGTTAAGTTGTTTACAAAAGAGCAAACTTTCCCCACTATGTCTAATTTTATTCCATATTACTTGTCCCCGGTTTTTAGTCTTTTTGTGGCTTTAGTGGTCTGGTTGGTTATGCCGTATGAAATTGGTTTGATTAGGTTTAACATGAGGATTCTTTTTTTCTTGTGTTGTACTAGTCTGGGGGTCTATTCTACAATAGGGGCCGGTTGGGCCTCTAACTCTAAATACGCTTTGTTAGGGTGTTTGCGGGCAGTAGCCCAGACTATTTCGTATGAAGTGAGTTTGGCTTTAATTCTTTTAAGGATGTTGTTTTTAGTTGGGGGCTTTGATTTGAGCCTGTTTTCGACTTACCAGCGGTACGTTTGGTTTAGAGTGCTTGCTTTCCCCCTGGCTTTGCTTTGGTTTACTTCTTGCTTAGCAGAAACAAATCGAACACCTTTCGACTTTGCTGAGGGAGAGTCGGAGTTGGTGTCTGGGTTTAACACTGAGTATAGTAGGGGAGGGTTTGCACTTATTTTTATGGCTGAGTATGGAAGTATTTTGTTTATAAGTGTGCTTTTTAGTATTATTTTTTTAGGTAGGGATCTAATAAGGTTTCTTTTTTACTTAAAATCTATGTTTATTAGATTTTGTTTTGTGTGGGTCCGTGGCACTCTTCCCCGGTTTCGTTATGACAAGTTAATGAGGTTGGCTTGGAAAAGGTTTCTTCCGGTGGCTTTAAATTTTGCTATTTTTTTCATGGGGCTTAAAATTATATTGGAGGTCCTATGTTAGAGTTTTGCACTAATATTAGGATGGGTTATTAAGAGATTTGAACTCTTTTTTAATGCTTTCAAAACATTTTCTTTGCCAATAAAGATAAACAACCAATCTAATAATTTATCTCAAAGTATTAAACTAAGTGGGTTGACAACGTAGTAGGCAAAGTATAAAACGGTGAGAATCTGCCCCGTTAGTACGTAGGGGTCTTCAACAGGTCGGGCACCGATTCATGTTAGAAGAATAACAATTACGACTATAGTTCAAAATATAAATTGATTTAAGGGGTAGAAAGTTAGTCTCCGGAACTTTGCTTTATGTGTAAAGGGTAAAATAAATAAGATGGCTACTGATATTGCTAGGGCAATAACCCCTCCTAGCTTATTTGGGATTGACCGGAGAATGGCGTAGGCAAATAAAAAATACCATTCTGGTTGGATGTGGGCTGGAGTTACAAGGGGGTTGGCAGGAATAAAATTATCTGGGTCTCCTAGTAAGTAAGGATTGAGGAGTGTTAAAATTACTAGAGCTGCAATTATAACCAGGAATCCCACAATGTCTTTAAATGAAAAGTAGGGATGGAAGGGAATTTTATCAACTTTACTTGAGATGCCGAGGGGGTTATTTGACCCAGTTTGGTGTAAAAATAGAATATGGATTATAGTAGCGGCAGCTACAATAAATGGAAATAAAAAATGAAATGTGAAGAACCGCACTAAGGTGGCGTTGTCTACGGCAAAGCCTCCTCAAATTCACTGGACTAGGTACGTTCCCACATAGGGGATAGCTGAAAACAGATTTGTAATAACTGTGGCACCTCAAAAAGATATTTGGCCCCATGGGAGGACATACCCTAAAAAAGCTGTGGCTATAACTAGGAACAGAATAATAACCCCGACTGATCAGGTGTGCATGTATATAAATGACCCGTAATAAATGCCTCGCCCGATGTGTATGTAGAGGCAGATAAAAAAAAAAGAAGCCCCGTTGGCATGCAGGGTTCGTAGAAGCCATCCGTAATTTACATCTCGGCAGATGTGTGTTACTCTAGAGAATGCTAGATCAATATGAGCTGTATAGTGTATGGCTAAAAATAGCCCAGTGGCGATCTGGATAATTAAGCATAGCCCCAGAAGAGACCCAAAGTTTCATAAAATTGAAATATTGGCCGGGGTGGGCAGGTCTACAAGGGCTCCGTTTGCAATATTGAAGAGCGGGTGTCTTTTTCGTAAGGGTATTGTCATTATTGGTTATTACGATAGCCGCAGTGGGCCAAAAAAGGTAGATCTAATTTTTACAACTACTACAAGAGTTAATAACAAATATAGGATAATAAACAGAGTTAGATTTATAGAGGAGGGGTTGTAAATTATTATTAGGTTATACTGAGTTGTTTGCATCAGCTGATCGAGACATAGAAAAGATTTTTCCACTGAGTGCTTCAAGGAGGGTAGGAGGGGGTCTATGAGTATAAATATCGGCAAAGTTAGGAGGGAGTAGCCAACCATCAGAGTTGTTGGGATTGATAAACTAAATGATTCGTTAGATGCTAGGGAGGCCACATAGATAAATAAAACTAAAAGGGCCCCGAGAAAGATTAAAAACAAGATGTAAGAAAATCATATATGCTTAGAGAGAAGCCCTGCAATAAGGCAGACAAATACGGTTTGGGTTAGAAGAGTTATCCCTATGGCAAGGGGGTGTATTATACGGGTAAATGAGATTGAGATTACTAAGGTAATGGTTGAGCAATAAAATAATAAAAAGATGTCAGAAAGTAGTTTAAGTAAAAATTTTAGTTTTGGGGACTAAGGATGGGAGTTTCTCCTTTCTGATGCCTTGAAAAATACATTTTATTCTTGGTTTACAAGACCAAAGTTTTTATTTAAACTATCAAGACAATGGCAATTCTCGTGGTAACTTATTTGGTATCTTTAGTGAGTTTTTTTTGTGGGGTTTTAGCTTTTATTAGAGTTCGTAAACACCTGCTTAGTACTTTATTAAGCCTTGAGTTCATTATACTTAGGATCTTTTGGTTTATATCTAGGGTGGTTGTGAACTTGGGGGGAGATTGTTATTTTTTACTTTTTTTTTTAACCTTAGCAGCCTGTGAAGGGGCCCTTGGGCTGTCTTTACTAGTTTCAATTGTTCGTAGCCACGGCAATGACAATTTTAGGAGTTTTAACACTTTACAATGCTAAAATTTGTTTTTTTTACGGTATTGATACTTTTCAGTGTAGAAAGATGAGTTAGGGTTCAGTTACTACTTTTTTTAGGTAGGTTTATATTTGGCTTATTTAGTGTTAATAGGTTTAACATGGGGGGCCTTGGCTTTGGCTTTGGGGTGGACTCTACTGGGTATATTTTGATTTTACTGAGATTTTGAATTACTGCTTTGGTTGTAGGGGCGAGGCAAAAAGTTTATGATTTGAAGAATTTTCGGCCGGTTTTTTTAGTAATAAACTTACTTTTATTGGTTAGGCTAGTGTTAACTTTTTCTTGTACGGATTATCTTTTATTTTATATTTGTTTTGAAAGTTCTTTAATTCCTACTTTAATTTTAATTTTAGGCTGGGGCTATCAGCCTGAGCGGTTACAAGCTGGGGTATATATGTTGTTTTATACTTTGTTTGCTTCACTGCCGCTGTTAGTATCTTTGCTGTTGTTATACACGTATAACGGGAGGTTGGTTATTAGGTTGGTCTCCTCTCAGAGGGCCCCCTTATTATTAAGTGGTTTGTGGTATATTGCAACTGTGTTTGCTTTTGTTGTTAAGCTTCCTATGTTTTTAGTTCATTTATGGCTCCCTAAGGCTCATGTGGAGGCACCTGTAGCTGGGTCTATGATTTTAGCAGGAGTGTTACTGAAATTAGGCGGGTACGGGTTGCTTCGGGTTCTTCCTCTGTTTGTTAAACTAAGTTCTAAATTATCTTGGGTCTGAGTAAGGGTAGGGGTATTAGGTGGCACTATAGTTAGTTTAATGTGCTTACGCCAGACTGACGTTAAGGCTTTAATTGCCTACTCTTCTGTCGCACATATAGGTCTGGTTCTATGTGGTCTAATAGTTTTTAGTTGGTGGGGACTTGGGGGGGCCGTGGCTGTTATAGTCGGGCATGGTTTATGTTCGTCAGGGTTATTTTGTTTGGCAAATATGGCCTATGAGCGGGTGGGGTCCCGCAGGCTGTTAATTAGTAAGGGTCTTCTTAATTTTATACCCAGTATAGCCTTGTGGTGGTTCCTTCTTAGGGCCGGCAATATGGCGGCACCCCCGACTTTAAATTTGTTGGGGGAGGTGAGTTTGATTTTAGCCGTTGTTAGGTGGTCTAAACTTTCTATATTTGCAGTGGGGCTTCTTTCTTTTTTTAGGGCCGCGTACACTTTATATATGTTTTCTTTAAGTCAGCATGGGAAGTTTTTTAATTCTTTGTTTTCTTGCTGTTCAGGCAAGGTGCGTGAGTATTTGGTTTTATGCCTTCACTGGCTCCCTCTAAATATTATAATCTTAAAAAGGGGGCTGTTAGTGTATTTAGTATGCTTAAGTAGTTTAATTAAAATGTTGGTTTGTGAATCCAAAGATGTAGATTTATGTACTTTAGGCAGTGTTATGGGGCATTAAAATAAATTTAACTAGTATGGTTTTTTTAATAGTATTGTCAGTTAGGACAATAGTATCTTCTCTTTTTTTAATTTATTCAGGAGGGTCTTATTTTATTGAATGGGAAATTTTAACTTTAAATTCTTGTTCTCTTGAAATAGCACTGATTATTGATTGAATGTCAATGATATTTATATCTTTTGTCACTTTTATTTCTTCAATAGTTTTATTTTATAGGGGTGGCTATATAGGAGGGGACCCTAATATAAACCGTTTTATATATTTGGTACTAGGGTTTGTCACTTCAATGGGGTTTTTAATTATCAGCCCAAACATGGTTAGTATTTTAGTTGGTTGGGACGGGCTAGGGCTTGTTTCTTACGCGCTGGTTATTTATTACCAAAATGAAAAATCTGCTAATGCTGGGATGTTAACGGCTTTGTCAAATCGTGTGGGGGATGTCGCTATTCTACTTAGTATTTCTTTAATGTTTAGTTTAGGGGGTTGAAATTTCTTATTTTATAGGGGAGGCGTTGAAATTGGTAGTGTAAAAGGGCTTTGTGCTTTAGTAGTCTTAGCTGCTATAACTAAAAGGGCTCAAATTCCATTTTCTGCCTGACTTCCTGCGGCGATGGCGGCTCCCACTCCAGTGTCTGCTTTAGTCCATTCTTCCACGTTAGTAACAGCTGGTGTCTATCTTTTGATCCGGTTCAGGGGGGCTTTAAGGGGGACTTTAGTCCAGACTGTTCTTTTATTGCTGGCCAGTCTTACTATGTTTATGGCCGGGTTAGGGGCCAACTTTGAAACAGATTTAAAAAAAATTATTGCGCTTTCTACCCTGAGTCAGTTAGGGGTGATAATAAGTATTTTAGCGATGGGTTGGGCCGAATTGGCTTTTTTCCACTTGCTAGCACATGCTTTATTTAAGGCTCTTCTTTTTATGTGCGCAGGTTCCATTATTCACAGGGCCGGAGATTACCAAGATATTCGTGTCATAGGGAGTTTAGTTAATTTTATGCCGGTGAGAGTTATAAATATTAATTTAGCTAATTTAGCGCTGTGCGGCACTCCTTTTTTGGCGGGATTTTATTCTAAAGATCTTATTTTGGAGGTGGCCTTTTTAAATCCTCTTAACGAGGCTTGTTTCTGGTTGTTAGTAGTAGCCACTGGCCTAACTGTTTGTTATACTTTCCGGCTTATCTTTTATAGGCTAACTGGGGATTACAACTTAAGTTCATTAAGGGGAGTGAGAGACGAAGATTCTACAATAACTTGGCCCATAGTCGGCCTGGGGGTGGGGTCAGTGATCGGGGGGGCTAGATTGTCTTGGTTAATTTTTCCAAGCCCTAGTATGATTTGCTTAAGTTTAGAGTTTAAGTTACTGGCTCTTATTGTTAGCTTTTTAGGGGCTGTTACGGGGTATTTACTTAATATAATAATAGTAAACTACAGCCTTAAGTCTTTGAGAAATTACGGGCTGGTAGTTTTTGCTGGTTCTATGTGGTTTATGCCTTTTATTTCGACCCGCGGAGTCTCTAAGGGATTTTTATCTTTGGGGGCCCTTTATCAGCAGGTGGGGGACGCAGGATGATCTGAATATTACGGGGGGCAAGGCGGGTATTTATTTTTTTCTAAGTCTTCAAAATATCTTCAAGTGGCACAAGATAATAATGTTAAAATTTATATAGTTGTACTGGTTATGTGATTAAGCGGCCTGCTGGTTGCGGTTTACTTAGGTAGCTTAAATTGAGAGCATTACATTGAAGCTGTAAATGTGACATTCATGTCCTTAGGTGTTTTTAAAAGGGGTAAACCTTTAGCTTTACAACGAAAATGTAATGTGTTAATTACACTATAATAACAAGAGTAGAAACGGGGTTTAACCGCTTAAGGGGGAAGTTAGAAGCTTCTTCTTGGTGCGCCCTACTCCCTTAGTTAGAGTTAGTAACTCAGTTATATCATTAACAGTGATACGCCTCTCTTTGGCTTTAACTAACAATTTTCCTAAATTTAATGCATTTAATAAAACAGCTAAGGGCGGTAATTCCGCCAAAATTTAGGCCGAAACTAAATGCGACATTCGCTTCTCAACTAGATAAAGTAGAATGAGGTTTTGTTTAAGTTAAAGTTAGCTCTTTTAGAGCACCTCTTGAATGCAACCCAAGTATCATTTTTGACTATAACTCCTTAGTCTGCTCACTCAAGTGCGCCCTGGTCCCATTCATGGTAGAGACCTAATAGGAGGATGATTAAGAAAAAAATTCCTGTAAACATTCATGTATTGATGTTGGCTGTGTTAATGATTGAGGCCAGAGGAAGTAGTAGTGTAATCTCTACATCAAAGATTAGGAAAATAACTGCGATTAGGAAAAAACGGAGAGAAAATGGTAGGCGGGCAGACCCCTTTGGGTCGAACCCACACTCGAAGGGAGAGTTTTTTTCTCGGTCTGTAATTGTCTTTTTTGCTAAGATCGAAGATAGGATTATAACAACGGCTGCGATGATAAAAATTATTAATCTTAAAATAAAAGAAAGGATGATTATTTTTTCTGGGAGATCCTAGACTTACTGGTTGGAAGCCAATTATACTTAATATATTAAAAAAATAATTTATCCTCCTCACCAGTAAATAGAGATATAGAGGAATAACCACACCACGTCAACAAAATGCCAGTACCATGCTGCGGCTTCAAATCCTAGGTGGTGCTTTGCTGAAAAATGACATATATATATACGGTATAAACAAATTATTAAGAAAGAAGACCCAATAATAACGTGGAGCCCGTGGAAGCCAGTGGCAACAAAAAATGTTGCTCCGTAGACAGAGTCGGCAATTGTGAAAGGAGCTTCAACATATTCTAGTGCTTGAAGCGCTGTGAAGTAAAGTCCTAACCCCACAGTGAGCCCTAGGCTTTGCAGAGCTTCCCTGTGGTTAGACTCAAGGATGGCGTGGTGGCTTCAGGTCACCGTAGCTCCTGAGGCCAGTAAAATAGCAGTATTTAATAGGGGGATTTGGAACGGATTAAAGGGCTGAATTCCGGCCGGGGGTCAACATCTTCCTAACTCTACAGTTGGAGAAAGCCTACTGTGGAAGAAGGCCCAGAAGAATGAAAAGAAGAATAAAACTTCTGATGTAATAAATAGAATCATGCCTCATTGTAGTCCAATTATAACATGTGAGGTGTGGAGTCCCTGGTAAGTGCCTTCTCGGGTAACATCTCGTCACCATTGAATTATTGTTAGAATAGTTGCGACTAGGCCTAATAGGAGGAGATCTATGTTGAATTGGTGGAATCACTTTACTAGTCCTGTGGTTAATATTATCGCCCTAATTGAGCCTGTAATAGGTCAGGGGCTTATGTCTACTAAATGGTATGTGTGGTGTCCGTGTTTTGCCATTAGTTAACTTCTCTGGCGTATAAAGTTCTTAACACCGCAAATACATAAGACTGAATAACAGCTACTGCTGACTCTAATAATAGTAGAAGGATTTGGGAAATAATAAGTAATTGGACTAAAGATGTTGATAGGGAGGGCCCAGTATTGCCCAGGAGCGTCAAAAGTAAGTGCCCTGCAATTATATTGGCAGCGAGTCGTACGGCCAGTGTTCCTGGGCGAATAACATTTCTTACAGTTTCAATTAACACTATAAATGGTATTAAGGCCCCTGGAGTCCCGGCTGGTACCAGGTGCGCAAATATATGTTGGGTATGGTGAACTCACCCGAAGACTATAAATGCTGCCCATAGCGGTAAAGATAGGGTTAAAGTCATCGCCAAGTGACTGGTTCTGGTAAATACATAGGGTAACAATCCTAGGGAGTTGTTAAAAACAATTAAACTAAATAATCTGACAAAAATAATAGTCCCTCCTGGGTTGGTGGGCCCTAAAAGGGTTTTAAATTCTTTATGTAATGTGTTAGTGATCATTGATCAAAGTAAAGACCAGCGCGATGGTATAAACCAAAATAAATAAGGGATAAATAGTAATCCTAAGAGCGTTGAAAGTCAGTTCAAGGAAAGGTTTATAATTCTAGATAGGGGGTCAAAGCTGGAAAATAAATTAGTTATCATTTTCAATTAAGTTGAGAAGATTTTAGGGCTTTAAATTTTAGTTCAATTTTAAGTGGGGATTTAATAAAATAATTAGAAACTATAAAGAACACGAAAATTAATGAGAAAAATCCAAATAAATTTAATCATATTAAAGGGGCTATTTGTGGGATTTTAAAGTATCAATAGATTGATAATTTAGGTCTGACAAACCTAGGTTATAAATTTAACTAACTTTAATCATTAGAAGTAGGCGCGGTACTATAATAGGTTTAAAAGACCTACACTTGCTTTCAGTCATCTAATGAGGCATCTCTAGTAGATGAGACTCAATTTAAAAAGGCTTTAGTTGAGGTTCTTTCTACAACAATTGGTATGAATCTGTGATTTGCTCCACAAATCTCAGAACATTGGCCAAAAAATAGGCCAGGTCGGTTGACGGTGAATCTGATTTGATTTAAGCGTCCTGGGACAGCGTCAGCTTTTACCCCTAGGGCCGGCACAGTTCAGGAGTGGATAACGTCGGAGGCAGAGACAAGTACCCGTACTTGGGTATTTATAGGAAGTACGGTTCGGTTATCGACATCTAGGAGCCGGAACCCTGAGTCTCTCAGTTCATTACTAGGCACTATATACGCGTCGAATTCTACTTGAAGAAAGTCTGAGTATTCGTACCTTCAGTATCATTGGTGGCCAACTGCTTTGATTGTAACACTTGGGGTGTTTACTTCGTCTAGTAAATAAAGGAGTCGTAGAGAGGGAAGAGCAATAAAAATTAAGATAATTGCCGGGAGAATAGTTCAAATAACTTCGATAGTTTGTCCATCAAGAAGCAGGCGGTTTGTTAGTTTATTAAAAAATAAAGAGCCTAGTATATAGCCTACTAAAGTAGTAATAAGAATTAAGACCAACATTGCGTGGTCGTGGAAAAAGGTTAGTTGTTCTATAAGAGGAGAGGCTCTGTCTTGGAATCCTAGCGCTGATCATGTTGCCATTATTTCTAAAAGAAATTATAAAATTTCCTATTAAGAGCTTAAGTCTTATGCAATGGTCTGCCATTTTAGAAGTTAGTAGTCATTGGGATTTCTATAAAGCTGTGGTCGGCTGGGGGCAGATTTTGCTGCCATTCAATGGAAGTAGGTAAAAATGGGGAGAATAAAACGGGTCGCGCGGAAGTTAGGGCTTCTCAAATAATTATTATAAATCCTATCACGGCGATTAGTGAAATTGTTGACCCAACTGAGGAGACAACATTTCATGTTGTGTAGGCGTCTGGGTAGTCCGAGTACCGTCGGGGTATTCCATTTAGGCCTAAGAAATGTTGAGGGAAGAATGTAATGTTTACTCCAATAAATATTGTAGTAAAGTGTATTTTTATTCACCTAGGCTTTAATCTTATGCCTGTAAAAAGAGGGAACCAGTGGGCGATTCCTGCGAAAATCCCGAATACTGCTCCTATCGATAGAACGTAGTGGAAGTGTGCTACTACATAGTATGTATCATGTAGGATAATATCTAGCGATGAGTTTGCTAATACTACCCCAGTTAAACCTCCAACTGTGAATAAAAATACGAATCCTAGCGCTCATATAAGAGAGGGAGTATATGTGAATTGAGTGCCGTGCAAGGTTCCTAATCATCTAAAGACTTTAATTCCGGTTGGGACCGCAATAATTATAGTGGCAGATGTAAAGTATGCTCGTGTGTCAACGTCTATGCCAACTGTAAACATGTGGTGTGCCCACACTACAAACCCTAAGACTCCAATTGCTATTATAGCATACACCATTCCTAGTGTGCCAAAGGCTTCTTTTTTGCCGGACTCTTGGTTAATAACGTGGGAGATCATGCCGAAGGCTGGTAGAATTAAAATATAGACTTCAGGGTGGCCAAAAAATCAAAATAAATGTTGATACAGGATGGGGTCCCCGCCCCCCGCTGGATCGAAAAATGATGTATTAATGTTTCGGTCAGTTAGTAGCATGGTGATGGCCCCGGCTAGAACTGGTAAAGATAGCAGTAACAGGATGGCAGTTAAGAAAACAGATCACACAAAAAGTGGCATACGGTCAAGTGTTATACCTCTAGAGCGCATATTGATAACTGTAGTTATAAAATTGACGGCTCCTAGGATTGAAGAGACTCCGGCCAGATGTAACGAGAAAATACCGAGATCTACAGAGGCCCCAGCATGAGCGATGCCGGCTGAGAGAGGAGGGTAGACTGTTCACCCAGTACCAACCCCTCTTTCAACTATTCCTCTGGATAGCAAAAGAGTTAGAGCTGGGGGCAAAAGTCAAAATCTTATGTTGTTTATTCGGGGAAACGCCATATCTGGGGCCCCCAGCATTAATGGGACAAGTCAGTTACCGAACCCTCCAATCAAAATAGGCATAACTATGAAGAAAATTATGACAAAAGCGTGGGCTGTAACAATAACATTGTAAATTTGATCATTTCCAATTAAGCTCCCAGGTTGTCCTAGTTCAGCCCGGATTAGTAGTCTTAAAGAAGTTCCTACTATCCCAGCCCAAGCTCCAAATATAAAATATAGTGTGCCAATATCTTTATGATTCGTTGAAAAAAATCATCGTTGCGC